TGTAATGTTTTGCTGGGATTTTTCTGGGGGTGGGCGGAAAAAGGGGGCTTTGATCAGGTGAATTTTTGTGATGGCAAATTTTACTAATGCTAGGATTTTTGTTAAAATTTTGGGGACCACTAGAATGGGGAAAGGCCTTTAAAGAATTAAGTATTTTTTGTTTTATTTACTTCTTTTTTCAATGTTTTTGGGGTTTGGCATTGAAATTTAGGCGTTAGGGGGTGGGGGGGTTTGTTGAGAGATTTTTTGGTATTAGTAAATTTTTATGTCTTACAAACATGGATATTATGTCTTTCGAGCTTTGTCTATGAGGATAAATGACACTTAACTAGAAGGTTCGCCAGGACTTTGGGCTGACTTTCATGCCTTGACGGCTATGTTGACTGAAGGCATCCGAAAATTAAAAAATACCAAATGTATGAGACTACAGTTATGTTGATCATGGGCTGATTAGACCTGTTACCATCGAGATGTCTTATTTAAGGGGAACGTATGGACGATGAACCAGTTAATGGCCCTGAAGTAAGAACCAGATGCCTGGTAAAGTTTCACAATAGTCACCCCCAAGTTGTATGGGCCCGGAGCGAGAAGAGAGGGACTAGTGGGCGGGTTGTTGATTTCACGGAGGATGGTAGAAATAGAAACCAACTTAGGTCAAGGATAGTCATATGGAAAAGGAAGAATTCATGACTTTAATGGTGTATGTCTAATAACACAGATATGTCTTTAAAACATTATTTTAATGTATGAAAGAATATTCATGTTAGGTTGGATTTTTAGTTAAACTTAAATTTATGTCTTAATACATTAATTTATATTACGTGCTTATATGCTTGGGGGAAATAAATTAATGTACGATATACATAAATGTTTTAATGTCCTAAATAATTTTATGTACTGTCAAGAAGTAGTTTAATTAGAATATCAGCTTTGGGTGTTGATGGTGGGGAGTTAGTTCCTTCTTCTTGACATGTCCTGAGAAGATTAGCTCTTCATTTTTGGTTTACAAGACCAAAGTAATTTTTATACTATCGGGACATTAGTTTCATTTTAGTATTTTGTCTTCAATGATTCCGGAAATTGGTATTAGAATAAGGATAATTGAGAAGTAACTAATAGATGCTAGTTGGCCAATGATAATAAATGGGTGTTCTACTGGTTGGCCTCCAATTCATGTTAAGATGAAGAGGTTGGCTACTAGAATTCAGTATAGAGTTTGGGTGATTGGGCGGAATGTTAGACTGCGTTGTTTTGAGGTATGTAAGAATGGTAGAAAGGCTAAGATTAGAATTGATAGGACTAAGGCTACTACTCCTCCTAGTTTGTTAGGGATGGAGCGTAGAATAGCGTAGGCAAATAGGAAGTATCATTCTGGCTTAATATGTGGTGGGGTATTTAGTGGGTTAGCAGGTGTGTAATTGTCTGGGTCTCCTAGTAAGTCTGGGAAAAATAATACTAGAGTTATTAGAAATAGGAGTAATATGAATACTCCCAGTAGGTCTTTAATTGTGTAGTATGGATGAAATGGGATTATGTCTGCGTCAGAGTTTAGTCCTGTGGGGTTGTTTGATCCTGTTTCGTGGAGGAAGAGGAGATGTACAATTGCAAGGGCGGCGATGATAAATGGGAGGATGAAGTGGAATGCAAAAAAACGTGTTAGGGTTGCTTTGTCTACTGAGAAGCCTCCTCAGATTCATTCGACTAGGGTGGTGCCAATATAGGGAATAGCTGATAATAGGTTTGTGATTACTGTGGCCCCTCAGAATGATATTTGTCCTCATGGAAGTACATAACCTATGAATGCGGTTGCTATGACTGCAAATAATAGGACAACTCCAATGTTTCATGTTTCTAAAAAGGTGTAGGATCCGTAGTATATACCTCGGCCTACATGGAGGAATAAGCAGATAAAGAATATTGAGGCTCCATTGGCATGTAAGTATCGGATTAGTCAGCCATAGTTTACGTCTCGGCAGATGTGGGTAACTGATGAGAATGCTGTTAAAGTGTCGGATGTGTAATGTATTGCTAGGAATAGGCCTGTGATAATTTGAATTATAAGGCATACTCCTAGAAGAGAGCCAAAATTTCATCATGATGAGATGTTGGATGGGGCTGGAAGATCAATGAAGGAGTGGTTAATGATTTTTAGTAGGGGGTGTGATTTCCGAATGTTTGTCATTAGGGGTTTCTATAGTTGAATTACAACGATGATTTTTCATGTCATTGGTCACAGTTAAATGCTGTGTAGAAATAATGACAAATTATATGTTCATTTTAAGTTTATTATTTTTGACAGGTTGTTTAGGGTTGGCGTTGAAGCCTTCGCCTATTTATGGTGGGTTTGGTTTGATTGTTAGTGGATGCATTGGATGTCTGATAGTATTGGGTTTTGGGGGTTCTTTTTTAGGTTTAATGGTGTTTTTGATTTATTTGGGTGGAATATTGGTTGTATTTGGTTATACAACTGCTATGGCTACTGAGGAGTACCCAGAGACTTGGGGTTCTAATTGGTTTATTTTTGGTTTTTTTGTTTTAGGTCTTTTTATGGAGTTAGTGATATTTTATTTACTTTATCTAAATAATAAGGTAGAGTTAGTTGATTTTGATAGTTTGGGTGATTGATTAATATATGAGATTGATGATGTTGGAGTTATGTTGGAGGGTGGAATTGGGGTTGCAGCTATATATAGTTGTGCTACTTGAATAATGGTAGTGGCTGGGTGATCATTGTTTGCAGGGATTTTTATTATTATTGAAATCACTCGGGATTAAGTATATGTAAAATAAAAATTATTGAGATTGTAATGAGGAAAGACAGGAAGTATAATTTAACTAGTCCTTTTTGATTGGCTATCATTTTGGATAGATGGGTTTGGGTAATAGAGGTTGATTTTGGGATTGCTTTTTCTAGTCAGATTAGGTCTAGGAGGTTTAGGGATACTTTATAGCTTGGATTTAGTGTTTTTTGGGGGATTACTCGGTGTATAATTGATGGGAAATAGCCTAGTGAAGTTGAGAATGATGATAGTTTGGTGGTTTTATTTATTGACAGATTTAGGGTTAGATTGTTGAGCTCTAGGGCGATAGCGAAGCCTAAGATTGTGATGAGTAGAGCTGTTAGTTTTAGGTATCAAGGTATAGTGAGAACTTGAATGTTAGTTGGAGGGATATTGAGCGAGATAAGAAAGCCTGCTATAATACTTCCTAATGCTAGACGTTTGATTGGGTTAATGAGATCTGGATTATTTTCGTTAATGGTAATAAGGGGGGAATAACGTGGTTTTGTCATGGTAACGAAGTAGATGATTCGTATGCTGTAAACGGCAGTTATAGATGTGGCGATTAAAGTGATTATTAGGGCTCAGGCGTTGGTGTTGCACGTGTTGATGGCTTCGATGATGAGGTCTTTTGAGTAAAATCCTGTGAGAAATGGTATTCCAGTAAGGGCTAGGCTTCCAATAATAAGGCAGGATGATGTAAATGGTATTGCTTTTATTATGTTACCTATTTTTCGAATGTCTTGTTCGTCGTTAAGGCTGTGAATGATTGATCCTGAGCATATGAATAGTATTGCTTTGAAGAATGCATGGGTGCAGATATGGAGAAAGGCTAGGTAAGGTTGATTAATTCCTAGAGTGACTATTATAAGTCCTAGTTGGCTAGATGTGGAAAAGGCTACAATTTTTTTAATATCATTTTGTGTGAGTGCGCAAATTGCTGTAAATAGTGTGGTGATGGCTCCGAGGCATAGTATGGCTGTTATAATAGTGCTATTGTTTGAAGTTAGTGGATGAAATCGGATTATTAGGAAGATTCCTGCGACAACTATAGTGCTTGAGTGTAATAGGGCAGATACAGGAGTTGGGCCTTCTATGGCTGATGGGAGTCATGGATGGAGTCCAAATTGGGCAGATTTTCCTGTGGCTGCAATTAGGAGTCCTGTGAGAGGTACTAGGTTGTTGGTGTTAGTTAAGAAGATTTGTTGAAGTTCCCAAGAGTTTATATTTAGGCAGAATCAAGTTATGGCTAGGATAAAACCAACATCTCCGACTCGGTTGTACAGGATTGCTTGAAGGGCCGCTGTGTTGGCGTCTGCGCGGCCGTACCATCATCCGATTAGTAGGAAGGATATGATTCCTACACCTTCTCATCCAATGAAGAGTTGAAATAGGTTGTTAGCTGAGGTTAAAATCAGTATAGTAATTAGGAATATTATTAAGTATTTAATAAATCGGTTGATGTAGGGGTCAGAATGTATATATCATGAAGAGAATTGCATAATTGATCATGTTACGAATAGGGCCACGGATAAGAATAAGATTGAGAAATAATCAATCTTGAAGCTTATAGTAAGTTTAATAGAGTTGATGGTTAGTCAATGTCAGTTAGTGATTATATATTCTGTGTTGTAGTGAAAGAATAATAGTAGGGGTAAGAGGCTGAGGAAAAATGAGAATTTAATGGATGAGGTAGCATAGGATGGAAAGTTAATAAATTTGGGTAGGTTGGTCATAGAAATAATGATTGGTGCTGTGAGTAAGATTAAAATTATGAGGATTGAGGATGTTATTATATTTATTACTTTTATTTGGAGTTGCACCAAGATTTTTGGTTCCTAAGACCAATGGATTACTTTTATCCTATAAAAGTAAGAAAGCCATATGTTTAGGTATGGGTGCATGAATTAGCAGTTCTTGCATACTTTCTTGGTAAATAAGGAGATTGATTTCCTGTTGTTAGATTCACAGTCTAATGTTTTTTGTAAACTATATCTACATATTGTTGGGCCTGTGATGAGTTTAGGGTTAACTGTTAATAGTATGAGGGGGATAATATGAAGGGCTATAAGTGTCAGTTCTCGTGTGTGGGAGGGCTGAAGGTTATTCATGTGGCTAGTTAATTTGCCTCGTTGAGTTGTGATGATTATATATATTGAGTATATCCCTGTAATGACGATATTTGTTGCTATAAGGGCGATAGAGGGGTTTGATCAGGAAAATGTTGCTATGACAATAAATAACTCTCCTATAAGGTTGATTAGGGGTGGTAAAGCTAAGTTGGCCAGGCTTGCTAATAGTCATCATGTTGCTATTAGTGGGAAAATTATTTGTAGCCCTCGAGCTATGATTATGGTTCGGCTGTGAACTCGTTCGTAGTTTGTGTTTGCGAGGCAGAATAGAAGTGATGATGTTAAACCATGTGCGATTATTAGTATTGTAGCTCCTATGAAGCTTCATGGTGTTTGAATTATGATGGCTGTGATGACTAGGGCTATATGGCTTACTGATGAGTAAGCAATTAATGATTTTAGGTCTGTTTGACGTAAGCAGATTGAGCTAGTTATGATTATGCCTCATAATGAGAGTATGATGAATGGGTAGGCTAAGGATTTTGTTAGGGGGTCTAGAATTATAGAGATTCGTATTATACCATAACCTCCTAGTTTTAGGAGAATCGCTGCTAAGATTATGGAGCCTGCAATTGGGGCTTCTACGTGGGCTTTTGGTAATCACAGATGAACTCCGTACAGTGGTATTTTGATTATGAATGCTATCATGCATGCTAGTCATAAAATGTTGTTGGATCATGTTGGGGGTAAGGGTTGTGTTGTGAGGGAGAGAATTAGAAAATTGAGTGTTCCTATTGAGTTTTGGATTGAAATAAGAGCGATTAGAAGTGGAATGGAGCCGATTAGTGTATAAAATAAGAAGTAAACTCCTGCATTTAGTCGTTCTGTTTGGTTTCCTCATCGGGTGATAATAATTAATGTTGGGATTAGAGTGGCTTCAAATAGGATATAAAATAAGATTAGTTCTGTTGCAGAGAATGTTATGATAAGTAAGATTTGAAGGCTGATAAGTATTGAGATGTAAAGTTTTTGGTGCATGGGATTTTCTTTTTTTATGTGATTTTGGCTAGCGAGTATTATTAGTGGGAGTAGTCAAGTTGTTAAAATGATTAGGGGGGTAGACAGTGGGTCGGAGGAAAATGTAATTGAGAAATTTAGGTAGTTTTCGTCGTTTTGTCGTAGTAATGATAGGCTTGCTAGGCTCACTAGGAAACTGTAGGAGGTGACGTTAGTTCAGGTTTTTTTGTTGTTTGAGAGTCATGTTAGTGGGAGAAGCATGAGTGATGGGAAAATAATTTTTAGCATTGTAAGAGGTTGAGGTTTTGTACATAATCTGTCCCATAAGTATTTGAGATTTTTACTAGTAGGGCTAGGCCTACTGCTGCTTCGCAAGCTGCAAAGACTAGAATAGTAATGGGGATGGTTATGGAGATTATGGAGTTAGAGTTTAATGTGGATGTTGAAGTTATAATAAACAGGGATAATATTATTCCTTCTAGGCAAAGGAGAGTAGATATTAAGTGGGAGCGGAATATAAAAGTACCTAGTAGAGATATCATGAAGGCTAGAGTTAAATTTAAGAAAGCAGATGTCATTGTTGGTAATTATGACTATTATCATAATCTAATGAGTCGAAATCATTAATTTTACTTAAACTAATTACCAATTATTCTGTTCATTCTAGCCCTTTTTGTGCCCATTCGTAGCTCAGGCCAAGAGCTAGGATAGTAACTAAGATAAAGGCAGTTGTTGTTATTGTGGTAATATTAGTTGTTTGAATTGCTCATGGAAGGGGGAGTAGTAGGGCAATTTCTAGGTCGAATAATAAGAATGTGATAGCTACTAGGAAGAATTTTATTGAAAAGGGGAGGCGTGCAGAGCTTGTTGGGTCAAATCCGCATTCATACGGGTTTGCTTTTTCGGAATAAAGATTTATTTGGGGGAGTCAGAATGCGATTGAAACAAGAATGAGAGATAGGGTGATATTGATTGTAATAATAATAAACAGGTTTATTACTCTCTTCTGAGTTTTTTCAGAATTTACTGATTGGAAGTCAGTTGTATTGATTATACTAAGAGAGTAGGATCCTCATCAATAGATAGAAACATATAGGAATAGTCAAACTACATCTACGAAGTGTCAATATCATGCTGCGGCTTCAAACCCAAAATGGTGTTTTGATGTAAAGTGAAACTTTAGTTGTCGTAATAAGCAAACGATAAGGAAAGTTGAGCCAATAATTACATGTAGGCCATGAAATCCTGTTGCTATGAAGAATGTTGAGCCATAAATTCCGTCTGAGATAGAAAATGGTGTTTCAAAGTATTCTGAGGCTTGTAGGATAGTGAAGTAAAGTCCTAGGAGGATAGTGATTAGTAAGGCTTGATTTATATGATTTCGGTTGCCTTCTATTAGGCTGTGATGTGCTCATGTAATTGAGACTCCTGATGCTAGAAGAACTGATGTGTTTAGAAGAGGTACTTCTAGAGGGTTTAAGGGGGTAATTCCTGTTGGGGGTCAGCAACCGCCTAGATCGTGGGTAGGGACTAAGCTGGAGTGGTAGAATGCTCAGAAAAATCCGGCAAAGAAGAATACTTCGGAGATGATAAATAGGATTATTCCGTATCGAAGTCCTTTCTGTACAATGGGGGTGTGGTGGCCTTGATATGTTCCTTCGCGGATAATGTCTCGTCATCATTGGTATATTGTTAGAATATTTGCTAGAAGACCTAATGATAGGAGAGTTGTGGAGTTGTAGTGGAATCATATTACTAAACCAGATGTAAGTAGAAGAGCTGATATCGCTCCTGTTAGTGGTCATGGGCTTGGGTTTACTATGTGATATGCGTGGGTTTGGTGGGTCATTATGTATTATCATGTAGATACAGGCTTACTAGAAGAGTGAATACGTAAGCTTGAATTAAAGCTACAGCGAATTCAAGTATTGTGAGTAGGAGTAGGATAATAAATGTGATTGTAGCGGTTGGTGGGCTAATGTTTATGAGAACTAAAGTGGCTCCTCCGATTAGGTGTATTAATAGGTGGCCTGCTGTGATATTTGCTGTCAGTCGTACTGCTAGTGCTATTGGTTGGATGAAAAGGCTGATAGTTTCGATAACAATTAGTATGGGAATGAGTGAAATGGGTGTTCCTTGAGGTAGGAAGTGGGCTAAAGAACTTTTTAATTTATGTCGGAAGCCTAAGATTACGGCTCCTGCTCATAGAGGGATAGCTATGCTTAGATTTATAGATAGTTGAGTAGTGGGAGTAAATGTGTGGGGAAGTAGGCCTAAAAGGTTAGTTGAGCCAATAAATATAATTAGTGACACGATTATTAGTGCTCAGGTTCGTCCTTTTGGTGTATGAATTAACATTATTTGTTTAAGAATAAGCTTAATTAGTCAGTGTTGGAATGTGTGGAGGCGGTTGCTAATTAGGCGTTCTGATGATGGGAATAAAATTGATGGAAGTATGATGATGGTTACGACAATTGGTAGACCTATTACTGTTGGGGTAATGAAAGAGGCAAATAGATTTTCGTTCATTTTGATTCTCAAGGATTGTCTGTTTTTCCTGTGGCTACAATTTTGGGTGAGGGGGCTGCAGGGAAGGTCTGGGAAGAGATTTTTAATTGAAACAGGATAAATAATGTAATTATTGAGGAAATAATTGTAATAAATCATGTGGATGTGTCTAGTTGTGGCATATCATTGTGGAGATTTGTGGTCTCTAACTTTAACTTAAAAGGTTAACGCTCTAAGCTTCGCAATGAATTTAAATTATAGAAGCTGATCAGTTTTCGAAGTGTTTTAGAGGTACTATTTCTAGTACGATAGGCATGAAACTGTGATTTGAGCCGCAGATTTCAGAGCATTGCCCGTAGAATAGACCTGGTCGATTTGATGTCACTGTAGCTTGATTTAGGCGGCCTGGGATTGCGTCAGTTTTTAGTCCTAGTGAAGGGACGGCTCATGAGTGTAAGACGTCTTCGGATGAGATTAGTATGCGAATTGGAAGCTCTATTGGTAAAACTACTCGGTTATCTACTTCTAATAGACGAAGCTCACCTGGTTTTAAGTCATTGGTTGGGATTATGTAGGAGTCAAAACATAGGTCTTCGTAGTCGGTGTACTCATAGCTTCAGTATCATTGGTGTCCTATAGTTTTTACTGTTAGAACTGGGTTATTGATTTCGTCTATTATGTATAAAATTCGTAGAGAAGGGAGGGCAATTAGAATAAGAATAACAGCTGGAAGGATTGTTCAAATTGTTTCTACTTCTTGGGCGTCTATTGTGCTTGTATGTGTTAGTTTTGTTGTTAATATTAGTGAAATGATATAAAGTACTAATGAGCTGATGAGGAATACAATTATTAGGGTGTGATCATGAAAGTTTATAAGTTCTTCTATAATAGGTGATGTGGCGTCTTGTAAGCCAAGTTGGAATGGGTAAGCCATGTAAGATATATAGATTCAAGTCTATAATTTAACCTTGACAAGGTTATGTAATTATTTTACTAATATCTCATCGAGAAAGACATAGTGGTTATGAAATTGGCTTGAAACCAGTTGTAGGGGGTTCGAATCCTTCCTTTCTTATTTAACTTTTACGTAGGAAGGCTCTTCGAATGTGTGGTAAGGTGGAGGACACCCGTGAAGTCATTCTAGATTGGTTGAGGAGTAGGAGACTGAAAGTACTTCTCGTTTTGATGCGAAGGCTTCTCAAATCATAAAAATTATTACGAGGACGGCTGTAAGTGAAATAAATGAACCTATAGATGAGATTGTGTTTCATGTAGTGTAAGCATCTGGGTAGTCAGAGTATCGTCGAGGCATTCCTGACAGTCCTAGGAAATGTTGAGGGAAGAATGTTATGTTAACACCTACAAATATGATAGCGAAGTGGGCTTTTGCTCAGGTGTCGTTTAGGGTGTATCCTGAAAATAGAGGGAATCAGTGGACAAAGCCGGCTATAATGGCAAATACTGCTCCTATAGATAACACATAGTGGAAGTGGGCTACTACATAGTATGTATCATGGAGTACGATATCAAGTGATGAGTTAGAGAGGACGATTCCTGTCAAGCCTCCTACTGTAAATAAGAAAATAAACCCTAGGGCTCATAGTATAGCAGGAGACCATTTGATGTTACCTCCGTGCAAGGTAGCAAGTCAGCTAAATACTTTTACACCTGTAGGGATTGCGATGATTATAGTGGCAGATGTGAAATAGGCTCGTGTGTCTACATCTAGACCTACTGTGAATATATGGTGAGCTCATACAATAAATCCTAGGAAACCAATAGATATTATGGCCCAAACTATGCCTATATATCCGAATGGTTCTTTTTTTCCAGAGTAGTAGGTAACTACGTGTGAGATAATTCCAAATCCTGGGAGGATAAGGATATAGACTTCTGGGTGTCCGAAGAATCAAAATAGATGTTGATAGAGAATTGGATCTCCGCCTCCAGCAGGATCAAAAAAAGTAGTATTTAGGTTTCGATCTGTGAGGAGTATGGTAATGCCTGCTGCTAAAACTGGTAGTGAAAGAAGTAGAAGTACAGCTGTAATTAATACGGATCACACAAATAGAGGGGTCTGATATTGGGTTATAGCAGGGGGTTTTATGTTGATGATAGTGGTGATAAAATTAATAGCTCCTAAGATAGAGGATACACCAGCTAGGTGAAGGGAGAAAATGGTTAGGTCAACGGATGCTCCGGCATGGGCTAGGTTACCGGCTAAGGGTGGGTATACTGTTCATCCTGTTCCGGCTCCGGCTTCTACTATAGATGATGCTAAAAGGAGTAAAAATGATGGGGGAAGCAATCAAAAGCTTATATTGTTTATTCGTGGGAATGCTATATCAGGGGCTCCAATCATTAGTGGTACAAGCCAGTTTCCGAAGCCTCCGATTATCATAGGCATAACTATAAAGAAAATTATTACGAATGCATGGGCTGTAACAATGACATTATAAATTTGGTCATCGCCTAGGAGTGCTCCTGGTTGTCCTAGTTCAGCTCGAATTAGAATGCTCAAGGCTGTTCCTACTATTCCTGCTCAGGCACCAAATAATAGATAGAGGGTTCCGATATCTTTGTGGTTAGTTGAAAAGAGTCAACGGTTAACGAACATAGGTAAAATGGCCGAGTAGGCATTAGACTGTAAATCTAAAGACAGGGGTTGAATCCCCTTTTTACCAAAAAGCCTTAAAGTGTTTATCATGTCGAATTGCAAATTCGAAGGTGTAGAGAATCCCTCTACTAAGGCTTCTCCCGCCCCCTTTCTGTTAGGCGGGAGAAGTAGATTGAAGCCAGTAAGTAGGGTATTTAGCTGTTAACTAAATTTTCGTAGGTTTGAATCCTTCCAATCTAGCTAAGGTCTTAGCTTAATTAAAGCAGTTGATTTGCATTCAACGGATGTAGGGTATAGTCTTACAGTCCTTATCAGAAGTTAAACTTGTTTGTTTTCTAAGGGCTTTGAAGGCTCTTGGACTGCATATCCTAAACTTCTATGTTATGAGTTGGGATGAAAGTGGTAGGGTTAGGGTGCTTAGTACTGTCAGTGTAGGAAGGATAAAGTTGTATTTTAGGATTGGGTGGTGGGAGATTATTTTTGAGTTATTGTTGGTTGGAAATATAGTGAGAGATATAGAGTAGATTAGTCGTGTGTAGAAGAATAGGTTTAATAAGGCTATGATGGCTATTAGCGTTGATAGGATTGAGCAGTTGTTTTTTAGGAGCTCTGAGATGATTGCTCATTTTGGTAGGAATCCTGTGAGAGGGGGGAGTCCTCCCAGGGATAAGAGAATGATGGATGCTATGGCTAAAATTATTGGGGTTTTGTTTCATGCTAGTGAGAGTGAGTTAATTGATGTTGCGGAGCTTATCATGAGTGTGATGAACATTGGGATGGTGAGTAGAATATAAATTGTTAGGTTTAGGAGTGTTAGATTGGGGTTATGGGGGAGGATCGCTACTATTCATCCTATATGAGCAATTGATGAGTATGCTATGATTTTTCGTGTTTGTGTTTGGTTCAGTCCTCCTCAAGCGCCAATTAGGACTGATGAGATTGCGAGAATAGTTGTAATGGTTGGGTTTAGGAATTGGTAAATTTGGTATAATATTGATAGGGGGGCGATTTTTTGTCATGTTAGTAGGATTAATCCGATGTGCATAGGGATTCCTTGAGTGACTTCAGGTAGTCAGTAGTGGAATGGGGCTAGCCCAAGTTTTATGGATAGTGAGATAAGTATTATGTTGAATAATATACTGTTGGTTTGTTGTTGAAATGTTCATATCCCTGATTGTTTATAGTTCAGGACGATAGCTAGCAAAATGATTATTGAGGCTGTAGCTTGTGTTAGAAAATATTTTGTTGCTGCTTCAGTTGATCGTGGACTTTTTTTGTTAGTTAGAAGGGGGATAATAGCTAAGAGACTTATTTCTAATCCTACTCACATTAGGAGTAGGTTGGAGCTAGATATGGTGATTGCGGGCCCTATAATGATGGTGAAGTAAATGATGATTAGGGTAATTGGGTTTATTAGTACGGGAAGGGTTTAGACCAACATTTTCGGGGTATGGGCCCGATAGCTTATTTAGCTGACCTTACTATATAGGATAGGGTGTATTGGTAGCACGAAGAATTTTGAATTCTTAGGTGTAGGTTCAATTCCTATTGTCCTAGAAATAAGAGGATTTAAACCTCTATAATTTACTCTATCAAAGTAACTCTTTTATCAGACATATTTCTATGTGTAGGGTGGGATTCCTGCCAGGAAGATTGGTAGGGAAATGTATCATACACATAGTGCTAATGTTAGTGGGAGAAAATTTTTTCATAGAAGGTGTATTAGCTGATCGTATCGGAAGCGAGGGTAGGATGCTCGTACTCATAGAAAAGCTGTTGATAGGAGTAGCGTTTCTGTTATGAAATTGATTGAGTATAGTTCGGGATGGTTGATGTAGTATAAGGGTCCTAGAAATACAATTGATGTTAGGGCGTTCATTAGGATAATGTTAGTATATTCGGCTATGAAGAATAGGGCGAAGGGTCCTGCGGCATATTCAACGTTGAAGCCTGAGACTAGTTCTGATTCTCCTTCTGTCAGGTCAAATGGGGCTCGGTTTGTTTCTGCTAGGGTTGAGATGTATCATATTATGGCTATTGGTCAGGCAGGGATTAGTAGTCAGATATGTTCTTGTGTAGTAATGAGTATTTGTAGGGAAAATGAGCCGCTTATTAATAGGACAGATAAGAGGATGATGGCTATTGTTACTTCGTAGGAGATGGTTTGAGCGACAGCTCGTAGGGCTCCAAATAGGGAGTATTTTGAATTTGATGCTCATCCTGATCATAAAATGGAGTAGACTGAGAGGCTTGATGTGGCTAGAATAAATAGTATGCCTAGGTTAAGGTTAATGAGGGGGTGCGGTATTGGCAGGGGGACTCATAGACTTAGGGCTAGGGTGAGGGAGAGGGTTGGTGCAATAATAAATAATGATATGGAGGTGGTTAGGGGGCGTATAGGTTCTTTCATAAATAGTTTTATAGCGTCTGCGAATGGTTGTAAAATACCATATGGGCCTACAATGTTAGGACCTTTGCGTAGTTGTATGTAGCCTAGGATTTTCCGTTCTACTAGGGTGAGGAAGGCTATGGCGATTAAGATTGGGATTAGGAGTGTTAGGATATTAATAAAGTACACTATTAGGGAGAGGATTTGAACCTCTGGGAACAAGGTTTTAAGTCTTACGCAATTACCTGGCTCTGCCACCCTAATAACCTGGTCTAGGTGAATTTGTTGTACATACATATTTTATTGAGTTTTTTTCATAAATTGGTTTGGGAGCACTTATGGTAAGGTGGCTCCATTTCTCTTGTCCTTTCGTACTGGGAGAAATTGTGAATAGATAGAAACCGACCTGGATTGCTCCGGTCTGAACTCAGATCACGTAGGACTTTAATCGTTGAACAAACGAACCATTAATAGCTTCTGCACCATTGGGATGTCCTGATCCAACATCGAGGTCGTAAACCCTAATTGTCGATATGAACTCTTAAATAGGATTGCGCTGTTATCCCTAGGGTAACTTGGTCCGTTGATCAATAATTGGGTCAATAAGATATTAATATTACTTTGACTTGTGGGTCTAGGTTAAAATCATTCGGAGGATTTTCTATTCTCCGAGGTCACCCCAACCGAAATTTTTTAGTTTATATTTATTTTGTCTTGGTCCATTAGGTTGTTGTCATATAAATTAAACTAATAAATTAAAGCTCCATAGGGTCTTCTCGTCTTATTGTAGTATTCCAGCCTCTTCACTGGAAGGTCAATTTCACTGATTGAAAGTAAGAGACAGTTGAACCCTCGTTTAGCCATTCATTCTAGTCCCTAATTAAGGAACAAGTGATTATGCTACCTTTGCACGGTCAGGATACCGCGGCCGTTTAACTTTAGTCACTGGGCAGGCAATGCCTCTAATACTTGTTATGCTAGAGGTGATGTTTTTGGTAAACAGGCGGGGCTCGTGTTTGCCGAGTTCCTTTTACTTTTTTTAATCTTTCCTTGAAGCACTCCTGTGTTGGGCTAACGGGTTAGAATTAGGTGATTTTATTATGGGGTTAATACCTATAATTCGGTAATTGACAATGGTTATCCGGGGTGTCATACACTTGTGCTGAGGAGAATTAATTCTTGTTACTCATATTAACAGTATTTCATCTATGGCTTTATAGATTAGCCCAATTGATAGTATAGGAATTTATTAAGATTTATGGGATTAATGCGTATAAGTATGTTGAGCTTGAACGCTTTCTTTATTGGTGGCTGCTTTTAAGCCTACAATGATTAAGTTAGTTGTTAGTTGTTTATTCACTATTTAAGGTTTTTTCCTTTCCAAAAGAGCTGTCCCTCTTTTGGCTATATTTTAAGTTTACATTTTGATTTGTTGTTCTTATGGTAGACTTAAAGTTGAACTGAAATTCTTTTTTGGGCAACCAGCTATCACCAAGCTCGGTAGGCTTTTCACCTCTACCTAAAAATCTTCCCACTATTTTGCTACATAGACGGGTTGATTCATAAAATTGTTTTTAGGTAGCTCGTTTGGTTTCGGGGTTTTTAGCTTTAATTCTTTGTGCTAAGGTTTTTCTAGTTAATTCATTATGCAAAAGGTACAAGGTTTAATCTTTGCTTGTTGTTACTTTAAATTAGTCTTTCATCATTCCCTTGCGGTACTTTCTCTATAGCTCCTATAAGTAAATTTCTTTCTCCAATACTTTTTGAGTTAAATGTTTTAGTTTATATAATAATTTATTTATATTAGTTGGTTTTAGGGCTAGGATTAGTTCAAAGTGTTCATTTTTATGAATTCTTCTGGGTGTAGGCCAGATGCTTTGTGATTAAGCTACACTGTGATTATTCCAAGCACACTTTCCAGTATGCTTACCTTGTTACGACTTATCTCCTCTCATAAATTTGTTAATGGAATTATGTATATGCATATATCAATCTAATTTGAGGAGGGTGACGGGCGGTGTGTGCGTACTTCATTGCTCTATTCAATTAAGCTCTCTATTCTTAATTTACTACTAAATCCTCCTTTGTCCTTTAGTTTCATAAAGGGTTTCGTAATGTTCTCTAAAAAGAAAATGTAGCCCATTTCTTCCCACTTCATTGGCTACACCTTGACCTAACGTTTTTATGTTTGTTCTTGTGCTTACTTTAGTGCCTTTTTAGGGTTTGCTGAAGATGGCGGTATATAGGCTGAATTAGCAAGAGGTGGTGAGGTAGAACGGGGTTTATCGATTATAGAACAGGCTCCTCTAGATGGATATAAAGTACCGCCAAGTCCTTTGAGTTTTAAGCTGTAGCTAGTAGTTCTCTGGCAAATATTTTTGTAGATGTAATTATTAAGGTTTAGGGCTAAGCATAGTGGGGTATCTAATCCCAGTTTGGATCTTAGCTATCGTGCGTTATATAAATGATTAGAATTACTTTCGTTATCGGTCTTTAGTCCTAACAATGAATTTTCACATATAAGTTGGGTTTTAATTCTATTGTGAGATTTATAGTTGGCACGTTTTACGCCGAAAATAATTAGTTTGGGTTAATCGTATGACCGCGGTGGCTGGCACGAAATTTACCAACCCTGAGAGGTATAGCTTAGTCAAACTTTCGTTCATTGCTTAATATTTATCACTGCTGAGTCCCGTGGGGGTGTGGCTAGGCAAGGCGTCTTGAGCTATGTTATGTGCTTGATGCCCTCTCCTTAAGTTTTGGGTAAATGTTTAAGGGATTTTACACCGGTTTATGGATATTTGCATGTGTAATCTTACCTCCAATTAATTATAAGGCCAGGACCAAACCTTTGTGTTTATGGGATTTTTAATAATCCATCTAAGCATTTTCAGTGCTTTGCTTTATTATAAGCTACATTAAC